TTTTTGATAAAACTCCAAAATGGCATTTTCCTTTGACCCAATTTTTTTTTTCTCCTTATCGTTGAGGAAGGACAAGAAAATTTCAGGGTAGCAAGCATTCTGTAGAATTTCTCTTAGATTCGAACCCATAGCTGATGATAGAACTAGAATAGATATTTTCTGTTTCCTACTCACACGAGCCCAGATCCTTGCTTTTCTATCAATCTCTAATTCTACTCTTCCTCCCCAATCTGATATTATAGTGCCGGTATAGACGGAAATTCCGTTATGGTCCAATTCTGACCGGTAATAGATACCGGGGCTTTGCAATATTTGATTGATCACAATTCTGTATATTCCATTTACTATAGAAGTTCCCAGGGAATTCATTAAAGGAATGTTTCCGATAAAAATTGTTTGTTCTTGCATATCCCTACAGGTTTTCCAAATTAATCCCGCGGATACATATAATTCAGAAGAATATGTGAGTGATTCATAGACAGCACTTCTTTCTTTTATTAAAGGTTCGACCAATTGATGTGTTTCCACAAATAATTGAAATTCAATTTCTTGATCTGTATCTTCCATTTTTGGAAACTTATAAAGTTCTTCCGTTAAGCCCTGATCAATGAACCTATAAAACCCTTCAAATTGTATCTGATTAAACCCAGGTATTGTAGACATTCCCTCATTTCCATCCCCGAGCATTTTTAATTTCCCATTTATCGAAAAAAAAAATCCCATTATTGGATCATTCTTCATCGAATCATATGGATCGATCTAGCAATGATGGAATTTAGATTCTGTTTACTGAATCACATGAAATTTTATCCAACTCCATATATGGAATGTATGAAATACGTATGAACGTAGGAATAAAGATAATTTTATACTCAAATTGGAATTGGCAACAGATACAAATGGAAAGGAATTGATAAATTCCACTTAACTTATTAACTTAGACTTTTGGAGTTTTGTATAGAATATCAAATCAAAACAAAAGTGATTCAATTTCTACCATTATTATGCAATATATTACAATTCGATTGGATACCAGCAAAATAAACGGATTCGGGATTTGGTCTGTTCGATGAGATAAGGACATAATAATCAGAAACAATATAAAGTTGATTTTTTTAGCACTTAACTTTTTCGCGGATTCCCGTGTTCAGTTCAACAAAAAAAAATAATAATTCGCAAAAAAGAGAGATATTTTTACCTATTTTTTTAGTAGAATTCGTCTAATATGATTGAGGTGCGTAAGAAGGCTTGTGGCTTATATTTATTAAACATGTGCAGATATAACTTAACTATCTATATATCGATTTCCTCCTTTATCTTTATTGCAGACAGCACGTATCGCGCTCTTTCAAAATTTCTATTCAATGAATTTTTCATTGAATAGAAATTGTCCTATAGGAATCATATACAGATAAGATATCAAATTAGATATCTGTGTAACAATTTATGTTCTGGGGTTTACATATACTCATAATTGCTGTTATAATTGAAATTGAGAAGGATTTTTTTTTTCAAAAAAAAAATCAATACTGATTAGTTATGTATTAATTTTGATTTTCTTATATCATTAAGGAAACACAATTTTAGATTCAAATCCAAGAATCGTATAGTCAATAAAAATAGTTAATGGTTCCAATTTGTCCTGCATTTTTTTTTTGCTTTTGTGATTGAAAATCAAAATGTTGATTTTCAATGGAAAAAAAGTAAAGAAAGTTTTTAGATATTATGTGTTTTGAGATACTATACAATCAATCGAAGGAATGGATCCAATCCATATTGTTTTTTTTTTTTTCGGAAAGGGATTAAGGAAAACAGGATTCAAGGTGCAAGTACAATAAAAAAAAAGAAGTTTAGTAACCCCCCAATCCAAGCAAAAGGGGACTATTTTCATCTATTTTCTATCGTCTTGGCGGCATGGCCGAGCGGTAAGGCGGGGGACTGCAAATCCTTTTTCCCCAGTTCAAGTCCGGGTGTCGCCTGATCAACAAAAGACTCGAAATACCTTATTCTGTTTTGCTGATAGAACTTGCCGAATTTGGCCCCAACAGAAGCAAGCGGAGAAAAAGGACTCTTGATACTTGCTTGATTCTAAGCCTTTGAAGGTTCTGTTCTCTAAAGTGCTGTAAATCCTTGTGTCTAGGATTCAAGGAAAGTTTAGAGTAGTGGAAGGGCTACCATATCAAGATTTACCGACTCCCTTCCATTACTAATTACTAATGTAGTGTCTACTGACTGGGTTTTGAATTGGATTGGATCGCCAGAGGGGGAATCTAATTAGTAGTTGCCGAAAGGGCGGAAGATACTTTGTATACAGTACAGACTCGTGAAAGTCTCTGAGTGTTCGACCATTCAATCTAATACCGATTGAATGAATAATTGAATTTGACTATATATATTTTTACTATATATTTTTTCTTTTAGGTAACTCGTAGTCACGAATAGACTGTCTTTCGATTGTTTTACAGAGACAATCGGGAGACGGTAAGGATTAGATCAAGCGGGAATAAAAAAAATAGGGGTATGTGATAGATAGCGATCCATCTTGATTCTATAGTTTTATACTTTTGACTTAATGAAGGGCAACAAAAGAAATAAAATAAAAAAAAAATAGGTCTTCTTATTCCTACTTATTCCTACATGTTAGTAACATTTTCTTGATACTTCCAAGGGTATCGCTGCATATTTTGTTTTGATTGTACCTAATTTTCTGATTCTACTAGAAATCATATAAGACCTTGTTCTAATTGGATTTATTAGATTGTTTCATCAATGGTATTGGGCCAAATCAAATCCCCTTTTGACTCTGCGCCAGTGATTCCACTATTATTAGTAAACAATAATGGAAGAATTCCATTCCTTCATATTCATAGAGATAGGGGACATAATTCACATGGATATAGTAAATCTCGCCTGGGCTGCTTTAATGGTAGTCTTTACATTTTCCCTTTCACTCGTAGTATGGGGGAGAAGTGGACTCTAGAGGTACTACTAATTGAGTTGGGGAACCAAACTGTATCAATTGTTTTATAGATCATTCTGCAAAGACGTTTTAATTTAACTATTAACTTTAATTCAATTTATAAATAAAAATATCTTCATTTCGAAATTCTATTGGATCCTAGTGGAGTAATGTATTCTATGAATAAGCCCATACTATTTGTTTTTCCTTCATTGATTTGATTCTTTCGATGGATACCGGGATTCATATTCAAAATAATAAGAAATCCGGGGAATTAGAAGCGTAAGAGTTGCCTTTCGATTATTTCAGATTGATTGGAATCAACCAAGACAAATCAAATAGATGAAGCAAAGAAATATAATTGGGACGCTATGTACATTCCATATAGATAATTGATATCTACATATATGAAGATACATATTATATTATAGGTTGATCTCTATTAAGCCTATATCTTTATTCTATATTAAACCTATACCTACAACTTTATACAATACAATAACAATAATAGATAGTATGGTAGAAATATTCATATATTTCTTTCTACCATACTATACTTATACTATCGGATCTCATAGAATACTACTGATTCTAATCTGCTCATTTCATTTAAGACGTGAAATTTGAATCCTTTTCATTTTTTTTTTCTTCAATCATTGAAAAATTGAAAAGAAGTCAAGTTTCATTCAAATTAATCATTTTGACTGACTGTTTTTACGTATATTATAAGCAAAAAGGCAGTAGGAACTAAAATGAACAGTGCAGTAGCAATAAATGCGAGAATATTTACTTCCATAATCTCATCGTTTCGTTTTTCTTTACTTTGCAATAAATAATTCGGGATTTAATCCCATAGAGATGATAAATCTTTCGCCTGTAAATTCAATGGGATGAATTACATCTCGATGATATCAAATCGGATCAATATCATGAATAACAATATCTTGGCTATCAAATCGATTCATCGTCGAGAATTGAATAGTATAACATAGTAAGATCTTTTATCCATACCGAATCAAAAATTTGATTCCTGATCCAATCAATAAGTTCTTTACTTTTATTTTGATTTATCATTCTTTTCCATTCTTTCTTTTCTATAACCTACCACCTTCTTCTATAACCTACTACCTTCCTTGTACAATCGTCTGATGAAGTATCATCTAATCGCCTTTCCACTTATATTCATTCCAAACAAACCCAAAGAAACAATAGAAGTGAAGTGGAAAAAAGGAGTTTAAAACTTAACTCCTTTTTTTTTAATGATCTAATCTTCTTGGAAAACAAAGAAGTGTGATAAGATAAAGACGAGTCCCAGTATAAAAAAAAGATCTAATATTCCCTCAAATTCACTATTATTCACTATTTTAGTTTAGAGTTTTTTTCTTCGGCGGAAGCCTGTAAAAATAAAAAAAGATTATTCATTTCTTCGCTAAGAAAGGTGGGATCCTTGTTTGATCTTTATTTTATTAATATCCTCTTTCCTTGGATTAGTAATGGGGCGCATATAATCTATCAAAAGTCCAATGTGCAATGAGATAGATTGTTTCAAATTCAAATTAGTAATGGAGGTTACACACAATCGGAGCCAAAAAGAAGATATTTTCAAAGAGAAAACTTTTAAGATTAAAAGTATTCTATCAAAGTAACTATGTTAAATTCCATTTGTACGATACAAAATGAATTTGTGTATGGGCTCCCAGAGAACATATGGTACTCTATTCCATATTCCATTAAACGGATCGGGAGTAATCGAAAAAGCCAGACCCAGTACGGTATCCCTTGGAATCCTGAATAGGATGCTACCCATAATTGTACTAATCCACATATGTCTCTTTCCCAGGTACTAGTTGAAAAAATGGAAATTCCCCTATTTGTTTGATGAAAAATAAGAAAAATAAGAAGGATACGGGTTAGGAATGAAATTCTGCTATTTGTCCCCTCTTTCAAAGAAAATGGAGAGATTAATTGATGTATTTTTTTATTGGATTCGGGTCTGTCGGGACTGACGGGGCTCGAACCCGCAGCTTCCGCCTTGACAGGG